AAAATTTCAACTAGTCTTTCAGTTGAAATTTCAAATGACGATAGTAGTAGAAAGAATACCATGCTATGTTTGGACTTCAAAGGTTTCACTTTAACCATATAATTAGTCCCGCATTATTGGTTGATTGAGAATCAAAGCAAAGCGAAGCAGATTTACCAATGAATTACGAAATGCTACGTTTCTTAAATATTTTAAATATCATTTTTTTTTTTATTGAATTGATAAAATTCAATCAATTTCAAAATTCATAAGTAATTCGCGAGATCATGCATCTTTTACTTTAATTTCATTTTGACTAGTTAAAATGAAACTAATGAAAAAAAAGTGCAGCTGGACTGGTCCAGCCTATTCTTGAAATAAACAACTCGCACACACTCCCTTTCCAAAAAAGATCAATACACCAAATACTACACTTAGATTTATTGGATTTGTTGCTAAAATATCGGTATTAAACCCGAAACTCCCGGCCAACGGCCATTGGCCCAAGGAAAGGAAAGAATCGGTTAGATTTTTCATACAATCCCACCTTTCCCCTTTCTTTTACAGATAGATAAAAAAACAAGAATAGAGTTTCTTTTTTGTATCACTTCCCTTATATCTATACTTCTATATATTCTTATATTCGATTTATATGAATTTCTTATATCTATAGAATTGATTTCTAAATGGATTTTTTCAAAAAAAAAATTCCTAATCCTAATGAAAATAATACTTATTAGAATTTTAGAATTAGCTATCAAATTTGAAGTTGCGTATCAATTTCGGAATATTTCGGTTGTTGGAAGACTCTTTAAGTTTCAATTTCTAAGAACGGGAAGGAAGAAAGCGGATCGGTATGCTAATTACTCATCCTTAAATCTTTCCTTCCCGGGCAGGGATTAGTGTCCTGTAAATTGTAGGAGTGAATTATTGATATAATTCAAAAAAGCAAGGAGCAAAGTATAAGTCCTGACTAAAATAAATTCAGACAAAAAAATAAGTCAAAATTTTCTATATCTATATATTTGTGATTGTTTAAGTGTTTAAGACAAGATTAAACAAAAGGATTCGCAAATAACAGCGCTAAAGCGACAACCAATCCATAAATTGTTAATGCTTCCATAAAAGCCAGACTAAGCAATAAAGTACCTCGTATTTTTCCCTCCGCCTCGGGCTGTCTTGCGATCCCCTCTACAGCTTGGCCCGCAGCAGTCCCTTGGCCAACCCCAGGTCCAATAGAAGCAAGTCCGACAGCTAACCCAGCAGCAATAACAGAAGCGGCAGAAATCAGTGGATTCATGATAAGTTAAATTTCTCACAAAAAAAATGGTTAATGATACAATCATTCAATGAATTATAGATGAATTATTGCATCACGCAGTTTCATCCAAACAGAGTAACTAAATTGAAGTAATAGAATAATATTATTGAATCATCAGAACCGATTCTCTATCGCTTTTTGAAGTTGGATTCTTAGGAATCAAAAAAAAAACCAAAGACGTCTATATTGAAATTCATAGTATTAGGGGGGGTATTCGATATTTTTTAGGTCATATAGAACTATTCAATATCTAATATCCCATATACATGTGTTTCTTCCAGAATGTAAACCAACTTATTTGGATCTTAGATCCATTAGAATTCTTTTTGAACGGGAAAAACTCCTTAGCTGAATTCAATAATAATTGGATTCTAGGCATTCAAGATACACAATTTTGAACTGGCTAATTTCTTTTTTTGAATCGCGTTTTTTAATTCTTCTCTTTCTTTATGATTATTCTACATAGAAAAATAGAAAAATTGGTTAAGGCGAACCATTTCATAGAAATTTTCATTAGCATTTTTTTCTATTTTCTTTCTTAATTTAGTATTCTTCTTGTTTATTAAATTGTTTTTTATTAAATATTTTTTATTTATTTAAAAATATTTATAAATAAACTAAAATAGCATTTATTAAAATATTTTTATATTCTTTTATTTATAGAAAAAAAAATAATACATCCAAAGAGGACATTCATTTTAGGAAACCGATCCTTTCGATCTCTTTCGTTTTTTTTAGAATCCCCCCGAAATATTTTGAGTGGAATCTTTTTTCCTATTACGGTATATTAGAATTGCCTTATTAGTTATCCCTTATTAGTTATCTATTTTGATGTTCTCCAAGTAGATTATCTTGAATTCCGCTATTATTTTGGTCTAAATTAAAAAAACAACTATTTGTAAGTGAAGTCAATGATGACCCTCCATGGATTCTCCTATATAAGCGGCGGCTAAAGTTGCAAAAATAAGAGCTTGAATACCACTTGTAAATAATCCAAGGAACATGACAGGTATAGGAACTACTGAAGGTACTAAAGAAACAAGAACAACAACTACTAATTCATCGGCTAAAATATTTCCGAAAAGTCGAAAACTAAGCGATAAGGGTTTTGTAAAATCTTCCAAGATGTTAATGGGTAAAAGGATTGGAGTAGGTTGAATGTATTTACTGAAATAACCTAATCCTTTTTTGCTAAGACCCGCATAGAAATAGGCTACTGAGGTGAGTAAAGCTAAAGCAACAGTAGTATTTATATCATTCGTAGGTGCAGCTAACTCTCCATGGGGTAACTGTATGATTTTCCATGGTAAAAGAGCCCCTGACCAATTACAAACAAAAATAAATAGGAACATAGTTCCTATAAAAGGAACCCATGGACCATATTCTTCTCCAATCTGGGTTTGGCTCACGTCTCGAATGAATTCAAGGACATATTCGAAGAAATTCTGCCCGTCATTCGGAACAGTTTGTGGATTCCGAACAGCTATACTGGCTGAAACTAATAAGATAGCAATTACAACCCAAGAAGTAATAAGTACTTGGCCATGGACTTGAAAACCTCCTATTTGCCAATAGAAATGTTGGCCTACTTCTACACCCGATATTTCGTATAACACTTTTAGTGTGTTGGTGGAACATAATAGAACATTCATATTACCCTCTGACAGAAATTGAAATTCCAGGAAATTATTTTAATTCAACCATCTCGTTTTCGACTTGCTTATTTGAATTTTTTGATACGAACTAATAACATAATATCCCCACTGATTTTTATCTCATTTATATAATCTAATCAAATTCGAGAATAGTAAATGATTCCATAAATTTCAGGAGTTCAAAAAAAAATTCTATCTTATTATTAATTACGTATTTCGTATATAGTTAGAACGACCCTCACAAATTGCGAATACTAATTTATTAAGAATTAATCGGATTGAAGCTATAGCGTCATCATTTGCTGGAATTGAAATATCTGCAAGGTCGGGATCACAATTTGTATCGATTAAGCAAATTGTTGGAATTCCCAAAGTGATACATTCTCGAAGAGCTGTATATTCTTCTTGCTGATCAACGATAATTATAATATCGGGTAACCCCGTCATATATTTAATCCCGCCCAGATATGTTTGCAAGTGGGATAATTGTCTCTTGAACATAGCTGCGTCTCTTTTTTTTGGAAGACAGTAGAATTTCCCCATCTTTTGTTCGATTCTCAAGTCCCTGAACTTATGAAGTCTAGTTTCTGTAGTGGACCAATTGGTTAACATGCCACCGAGCCATTTTTTATTAACATAATGACACCGAGCCCTTATTGCAGCCCGCACTACTGAATTGGCTGCTTTAGTTTTTGTACCAACAATTAAAAACTCTTTTCCCTTACTTGCTGCATCAAAAACTAAATCACAAGCTTCTAATAAAAAACGAGCAGTTTTAGTAAGATTTGTGATATGAATACCTTTACGCTTGGTAGAAATATAAGGCGACATCCTCGGATTCCATTTCCTAGTCCCATGACCAAAATGAACTCCTGCTTCCATCATCTCTTCCAAATTTATGTTCCAATATCTTCTTGTCATTTCTTTCCACACTTCCTCTTTCTTTTTTGTTTAAAAAAAAGTGACGAGGTTGTCTTGAACTAACCAATTGTTCCGACGGAACCTTTTCTTCTACCGTGGATTGGACGTATCGATGTCAATACACAATCCAAACCGCTAACCTCTATTCATTATTATCTGAATTTCCATTACCCCCTCAAGACCATATAGAAAGAGTTTTTCAAATGGAAATTGAATTCCAAAACAAAAGAAAGTAAGTATGCCAACACTTTTTTTAGGAATCATTAAATGATATATGATCTAAATGATTCCTCAGGTGTATCATGGAAATTCTTTTGAACGGCACGAATCAAATAAGCCTGCGTGGTGGAACAAAATATCTCGTATTTCCCCCTCGAAAAAACCCTTCTTTTGACTTTTCAAAGAAATGCTCTTATTCTTATGTTTCCGCAGTAATCTTTTAAATCCGGTCCCAACGGGGATCATCCCACCTATAACAACATTCTCTTTTAGACCTTTCAACCAATCGATACGACCACGAAGAGCTGCTTTGGCTAAAACTCGAGCAGTTTCTTGAAAACTCGCTTCCGATATGAAACTTTGAGTATTCAAAGATGCTCTTGTTATTCCCAATAGGATAGCGCGGTAACAGATCGATTCTTCTAAAGCGCGCCCTGTTCGTTCCGCTCGCAACAATCCAATTAGTTCTCCAGGTAAAAAAACATTAGACATTCCATTCTCGGAAACCAACACTTTTGATGTTATTTGGCGTACAATAATCTCTATGTGCCTATTATGAATTTGCACCCCTTGGGATCGATAAACCTTTTGTATCTTAGTAACCAACGATATACGACTTTGCACTATAGTCAGCTCAGTCCCAATCAAGAATCCCCAAGGAATTCCGAGAATTTTGGTTATATGCTCGTTCCAACCCTCAATTCTTTTTTCTAGGTTCATTGATATTGAATCAATTGAACGCACTTCTAAGACCTGTTCCACTTTTGGAAGACCTTGCGTTATATCACCGGATCTCGATTTTTCATATATAAATGTAACTAATGTATCTCCTTCGTAAAAGATTTCTCCATAATGTCCATGAACGGTTGCTCCCGGAGTGGCCAAATAAGGTTTAGCCAATCTTATTACTACAGAGTTAACTTGAACAAGCAAAACTTGACCCGATTTTAAGGGGGGTCCTTTTTTGGCTATATATCCATTTTGACAAATAAACTGACCGAGACTTATTATTGTGGGTCTTTCTTGCCAATAATTAGGACAATAACTTTGATGGAGAAAATACCAATTCAAATTCAATAAATTGAAAACGATTTTACTGTACGGATCACGATTTGAAATTATCCCATTTTCATCCATTAAATAATATTTAAGTACTTGAAAAGTCCGTTTTAAATTTTCAAGTTGAAGATATTTAGTTATCAAGATCGGATTATGAGTTAGTAAATAATAAAAGGAATAAAAATTCAAAAAATTAAGGACCGTTCCTAACGGTCCGATCGAATTCCTAATGTTAATTATAGAATCTGTTGAAATGAATTCTTTTTTCACATTGGGATATTTTATATCGTTGAATAGGTCCATTCGGAAACAATTAGATAGTGATAAAATTATCAAGGAGGGATATTCCTTATTGTTATTTAACAATGTGCGAATAGTTCCGCGGTTTTGGTGGTTAAGTGATTGTTTCGTTTTTCTCTTTTTATAAATGGAATAAAAAGGATTGATGTTGGGCTGATCTGATACATTATCGGAAATGAATTCCGAACCTGAGAGATCATTCCTTTTTCTGCGATACGAAATAGCGGATTTTACTAAGTGGATTCTTAGGAAAGCTCGAACCAAACCATTTGTACTTACTTCAATAAAAGAAGTACAGACCTCTTCGATAGAAGAACTTTTTATGTCTTGGTTCCAATTCAAAATTAAACAAGTCCGAATTAATTGAATACTTGGATCAGAAATTCCTTGAATGGGTTTGGCCTTTCCATAAACAATATAATTGACAACTCTAAGTTGCATATTATCCCTTTCTTGTAAAAAATCCGGAGGGAAGAGTGTTGGTAAATTTAGACCATCTGATATTTCATATGTCACTACAGGGCGAACTAAAACAAAATACTTTTTCTTAGTAGATGTGATCCGTTGGACATAGATCCAATTTTTCCATTTTTTAGAGTCCTTAAAATCGATGTTTACTTTTCCTGGAGGTATCAAGATCCCACTGTGTCGGGATATCTTATCAGTCTCCCCAGGAAAATGAATATCTCCTGAAAAGATTTTCATTTCAATTCTCTTTTTTTTTCTCTCCATTCGGACTAATCCGTCCGCGTAGCTTCTTGTATTTATATTGAAAGCAATTCGTGTATCTATTCCAATGAGACTATTATTTCGTATCATTATCAAAGAAGATTCGGGTAAAATATGCACTTCTTCGGGAATGAAAAAAAATAGATCTAGTTTCATTTGGTATTTTGACTTGAATTCTTTTATTGGTCGAGACTCAATAAAATCCTCTTTTTTAACGATTGAATGCACGCCCAGAGTCCCATATTTAGTAATTCCCGAACTCTTTCTTCTGTATCGGGGATCATCGAAATAAGCAAAAATACTATTATTTCTACGGAAAATACCATTTATTGGTAGTTCAATCGAGATACCTGAATGAGGCATTAACTCTTGCTTTCGTGCTTGAATCGATTGGATTGGAACGAGAAATCTATTCCCTCGCCTTTTTCCCAATAAATGAGAATTCCCGTGTAAAATCGCCGGGTATATGAGATTCCAATGGACGGGTTCTGAATAATTAGGAATCTTGTCTTCTTTTTTTTTAACAGAAAAATATGAACGAAGTAATTTGTATCTTAGTGGATCATTATTCACCGAGAGAGTCGAAATTGACCCTCGTTCTACAGAAAGGGAATAAATATTCATTTCATCTTGATCCGTGTGCGGTGAAAAGGGGACTGCACTGGATCTCCACGAACCTCCTGATAATATCCATAAATGACTTGTTTTTGGTAAAAGATGAACATTACTATATGTAAATGTAGATGTGTGGTACACATCATTACTCCAGTGCATTTCTCCCTCTGAGTCAGAATAAATATGTTTTCGAACTCTCTCTTTCAAATTCAAAGTGTATGGTACCTCGCGAATCTCAGCAATTACTTGTTCTGCTTCGACATATTGATTATTTTGAACCAAAAGAAAACTTTTAGGTGGAATAGTTACATTATGTAGAATATCCTCACTCTCAATAGTGACATATAAGGCTATAGAACATAGAAAAGCAGGATGCCCGTGACGCGTACGCGTGGGATGAACGAAATCTTCATTAAATTGGATTTTTCCATTCGACGGGGCTCGTACATGTTCTGCAGTACCACCCGTGAAGACTCCGCCAGTATGAAAAGTTCTTAATGTTAGTTGAGTCCCTGGTTCTCCAATGGATTGACCCGCAATAATACCTACAGCTTCTCCCAACTCGACCAGGTCGCCATGAGTGGGACTCCTACCATAACATAATCGACAGATCCAAGATGTACTCCTACAAGTAAAAGGGGTTCGAATAAATAGTATTTGTGTTTGAAAGGTTATGAATCGATTGACAAGCCCAAATCCAATATCTTGATTTCGGGTGGCGATGCACCGTGAGCCCATATATATATTCTCTGCTAATACACGCCCAACTAATTTTTGAATAAAAATTCTTTCGGACTCGGGCATCATCCCATTTCGAGGACTTACGGCAATCCCTCGGGCGGTTCCACAATCTGCTCGACGTACAACAATGTGTTGAACTACTTCAACAAGTCGGCGCGTAAGATATCCCGCATCCGAGGTTCGTACAGCAGTATCCACAACCCCTTTTCGTGCTCCGTAGCAAGAAATGATATATTCTGTTAAAGACAGCCCTTCACGTAAATTACTTTGAATAGGTAAATCAATCATTTGTCCTTGAGGATCCGACATTAATCCCCTCATCCCTACTAATTGGTGCACTTGAGATGCATTTCCTCTAGCTCCCGAAAAAGACATTATATGGACTGGATTAAGTGAATCTGTCATCCTAAAATTAGGATTCATCTCTTGTCGCAAATATTCACTTGTAGCATACCACACCTCAATAGATTGGCGTAATTTTTCGACTGCGTGCACATTCCCATAATGATGGTGTTGTTCTAAAATTAAACTATGTTCTTCAGCATCTTGTACTAACCATCCCTTAGAAGGGATCGTTAAAAGATCATCAATCCCTAATGAAATGGATGTAGCAGTGGCTTGCTGGAAACCCAGAGTTTTGACTTGATCCAGAATGTGTGATGTATATGCCATTCCGAAGTGATCTATTAATTTGCTAATAAGTTTTTTAATGAGAGTTCCGTCTATTATTTTATTGTGAAAGACTAGATTGACTCGTTCTGCCATAAGTCCCTCCATATTCTGATGATTGGGATTCGACAATGAGTTTGAGTCAATGATTTGAAAACTTCCCTTTCTCGATATTAATCCGGATGAAAATTCAGAGGAAGTAGAGTCCTAGTAGTACCAGAGAGATCAAAATTAACGCCAGTGTTACAAAATCACTTAATTGAGATGCCATATGATTAGTGACCATACGAGCAGGCTCGACAAAACCCTTGTAGAGCTTCTTCGATTTCTCGAAAAAGCGAAATATGACCAATTGTTGTTCGAATATATATACAAAGAATTTCTTTTTTTACGCTTCTTACTAAAAAAGAGTGTTCATAAATCTCCTGACAAGTACCCCCAGATTCATAGTGAATCTCGATGGGACCTTCTCTTGAAGCAATAATGCGTTGATCGATTCGCCAGCGGAGCCAAAAAGGACTATCTAAATTGAGTCTTTTCTGTCGATAAGCTCCAATTGCATCATAGGAATTACAAAAAAAAGGTTCTTTTTGTTTCTTAGACTGATGATTATTATCATTAATTCTTTCATTTTGATACTTTCTTCGATTCCATGGATTATACCTATTTCTACAAATACCTCGGCAATTCCCAATGGTTAATACATATAGACCAATAAGCATATCCTGGGTTGGTACGGAAATAGGATCCCCAATAGCTGGAGACAAGAGATTCATATGCGAAAACATAAGTAAATGGGCCTCCGCTTGAGCCTCCAAAGATAAGGGTACATGAACAGCCATTTGATCCCCATCAAAGTCTGCATTGAATCCCTTACAAACTAATGGATGTAAACAAACAGCCCGTCCTTCGACTAAAATGGGTTGAAATGCCTGTATGCCTAATCTATGCAAAGTGGGCGCTCTATTCAGCAATACGGGGTGCCCCTGCATAACTTCTTGCAATATTTCCCATACAATTGCATCTTTTTCCCGAATTTGACTCTTAGCAACTCCTATGTTCGAAGCAAGATGTTGTCTAATTAGTCCCCGAATTACAAATGTCTGGAAAAGCTCTATTGCTATTTCCCGAGGTAATCCACATCGATGTAGTGGAAGTGAGGGTCCTACAACAATGACAGAACGACCCGAATAATCAACCCGTTTGCCAAGCATAGTTTCACGAAATCTTCCCTCTTTTCCTTCAATTACATCAGAGAACGACTTGTAAATCTTATTATGACCATCCCTGATTGGCTGTCCGCGAATTCCATTATCAAGAAGCGTATCTACGGCTTCTTGTACCAATTTCTCTTGACACATTACTAATTCTCCCGGTGTAGATCTATTTGTTGTTAATAGATCGGTAAGCGTATTGTTTCGATAGATGACTCTTCTATAGAGTTCATTAATATCCGAGCTCATTAGCTTACCCCCATCTATCTGAATGATGGGTCGTAATTCAGGAGGAAGAACTGGTAGTAAACATAAAACCATCCATTCGGGTTCGATATTTGTTCGAATAAAGTGTTTAGCTAATTCTATGCGTCTAACCAAAAAATCCCTTCTTCTTCCAATTTTGCGATCTTCCCATTCATTACCCGTGGTTCTTTCTTCGCCTAATTCCTTCCATTCGACTAATGAATAATCTAGAATACTTCGCAAATCTATATCGGCTAATTGTTCTCGTATCGCACCTGCTCCAGTACCAATTTCTCGATTTCGAAATATATCGAAGCCTTGAGTAGTAAAAAAAACCGGGATGCTGTATTTCCAGGATTGTATTTCATATTCGAATAACCCTCGTAATCGTAAGAAAGTAGGTTTTTTAGCTATAGGTCTAGCAAAAGAAAAATTGGGATAAGATCCTCCCCCCTTTAAAACCGGACGTGAAAGTTTCTTTTCGTCCGGCTCAAGTAGTTAGAACCAAATAAAAAAAAGCGGTTTTTTTACTTTCGAATTCTCGAAAAATCTCCGAGAATCTACTCCTTACTCAAGTTAGTAGTAAAGACCAAGTAACATTTCATTGATTCATTCTTGTTTTTTTTTCTAGTTTGTAAATTTTTTATTTAATTCAAAATAAATGATACTATTTCCATATAAATAAATGAAATAGGAAATTCTTGAGTAGTCTACTTCCCCTCGAACGAGGAATCCCCTTAAGGGTTGTAATTCAAAAGGGATTTACTTGTCTATGTACCCTTCCATTTGATTCGATCTTTTAGGTCCTGACACTGCCTCGACGTTATGTTAAGATGTTCTTAAAGCCTATATGCGATGGATAGACTCCTACAATCATGCATACTTACCTACTTAGAAACAGAATTAAATGAAACAGAATTCAATTTCACAAATGAAGGAAGTCTTTTTTCATGAGGTACAACTCAAAATTACTCATTTTTGGCTACTGACTCGACCATAGACCAACCCCCCGCTCTTTTTTTGGTAATATTTTATACACCCATAATTCTGAGCTTCACGTTACTCCTTTCACGAGACATGTCAGATTGGGGACATCCCCATAAATGGGAAGACAGTTTATCATTTTGAATCTGTAAAATTCGAATTTCGATCAAATCACACATCGCAGTATACAAGGCCTTCCAATTCTTTAAGAGGTTTATCTAAAAGATTCGCGATATAACTAGGAAGACGTTTCAAATACCACACATGGGTTACTGGACAAGCCAGTTTGATATATCCCATTTGATATCTTCGAATACGAGAATCCGCAAATTCAACTCCGCATTGTTCACAAAATTTCTGGTCCTCTTTTTCATCTCTGATTACTCGATAATTTCCACAAGCACAAATTCCACTTTTTATAGGACCAAAAATTCTTTCACAAAACAATCCATCCTTTTCGGGTTTATTGGTTTTATAATGAAAAGTATAGGGTTTTGTTACCTCTCCAACTATCTCTCCATTAGGGAGAATTTTGGTAGCCCAAGCACTTATCTTTTGAGGCGAAACTGATTCAATTCGGAGTTGTTGATGTTTATACCGATCGATCATAGAATAAAAATTCCGATTCGTTTCGATTAAGCTTCCTTTCTATTAATTTGTAAATCTATTAATTTGTAAATTTTTATCAGATACAAGGCAATGATTCAGTTCCAGAGCCAAAGATCGTAGTTCTCGAACGAGCAATCGAAAAGATTCTGGAGTATCCTCAGGTCTAGGTAGTGTTCCCCCAATCATCGTAGTACCAAGGACTTGTTGACGAGCTCGAATATGATCCGATTTATAAGTAAGCATCTCTTGTAAAATATGAGCAACGCCAAATCCCTCTAGAGCCCAAACCTCCATTTCTCCTACCCGTTGTCCACCTTGCTTAGCCCGTCCTCTAAGGGGTTGTTGTGTAACAAGTGCATAATGTCCACTGGAACGCCCGTGTATTTTATCATCAACTTGATGAATTAATTTCAAGATATAAGGCTTTCCTATTAAAACAGGTTGTTCAAAAGGATTTCCCGTTCTTCCATCAAATATTCTGCTTTTTCCAGGATACTCCGGTTCAAAGACCCATGGATTTGCTGTTTGCTTACTAGCTTCATATAATTCCGAAAACACTAGTTTTCTCGAAGCCTCGTGTTCATATCTCTCATTAAAAGGTGCTATTCGATAATGTCTATCTAGCAGATCCCCCGCTAATCCGAGCGAGCATTCAAATATCTGTCCGACATTCATTCGTGAGGGCACTCCTAATGGATTGAAAACCATATCAATCGGTCTTCCATCTTGGAAATAAGGCATATCTTGTCTAGGTAAAATTTTTGAAATAATACCTTTATTTCCATGTCTGCCAGCTACCTTATCACCCACTTTGATTTCACGTTTCTGTAAAATATATACCCGAATAGTTTCTGGATTATAACTGGACCCTCCCCCTTTCTGGGTCCATCTCACATCAATAACCCGACCCCTACCCCCTATAGGTAGTTTGAGACAAGTTTCCCTTGAAGTGAATACCTGAATCCCAAGTATGGCTCGTAATAATCTATCTTCTGGTGCATAGGATGATTCTTTTGACATCTGGGGCGTTAATTTCCCTACTAAAATATCGCCCGCTTCTACCCAAGACCCCAGCATCACAATTCCATTTTTGTCTAAATTCCGGAGTAAATGGGCTTCGAGATGTGGTATTTCCTTAGTAATCCTTTCGGGTCCTTGGCTTGTTATATGAGTCTGAATTTCATATTTCTGTATGTGCAAAGACGTATAAATATCTTCATATATCAGACGTTCGCTAAT